AATTGATCCTTTCCGGAGAATTAGATGGTCTTCCTGAGCAGGCCTTTTATTTGGTAGGTAATATCGATGAAGCTACCGCGAAGGCTATGAACTTAGAAATGGAGAACAATTTGAAGAAATGACTTTAAATCTTTGTGTACTGACCCCTAATCGAATTGTTTGGGATTCAGAAGTGAAAGAAATCATTTTATCTACTAATAGTGGTCAAATTGGCGTATTGCCAAATCATGCCCCTATTGCTACAGCTGTAGATATAGGGATTTTGAGAATACGCTTTAACGACCAATGGTTAACGATGGCTCTGATGGGTGGTTTTGCTAGAATAGGCAATAATGAGATTACTGTTTTAGTAAATGATGCGGAAAAGGGTAGTGACATTGATCCACAAGAAGCTCAGCAAACTCTTGAAATAGCCGAAGCTAATTTGAGAAAAGCTGAAGGAAAGAGACAAATAATTGAGGCAAATCTAGCTCTCCGACGAGCTAGGACAAGAGTAGAGGCTGTCAATGTTATTTCCTAACTAGTTGGTGCGTTCGAATAATCAAAAGAAGTTAGTTCTGTTTCTAAGCCTATTTTGATAGGATTCTGTCGAGTGAATCCAATCAAGCAGAATCCTATTTTGCTACAACGAAAATCAAATAAATAAAAAAGATACAAAATCAATAAAAATAAAAGAAGGTGGGTCGAAAAACTTATTAGGTATCATTGACTCCGGTATCTAATAAGTTCTACCTACTATTGGATTTGAACCAATGACTCCCGCCGTATGAAAGCAATACTCTAACCACTGAGTTAAGTAGGTCATTTATCATCCCAAAGATAACCAAATGGAACCCATGCCATCGATGGATTATAAATATCATATTACTTATGAGCAATACTAATACAAGCAATACCACTCCAAAATTGAGGATGTTGGATCATAGAATATTCATCTTGACAAGAAATTATCTACATGATAAAATATGTATCACAAGCACTAAGGGCTGTAGCTCAGTTGGTAGAGCACCTCGTTTACACGCGCGCCAATGTTTTTCAGGGGGGTCCATCATACAATCAAAAAAATGCATCTTATTGAGAAATCGATGTCTTACTCCATAACTGTGAGGGAACAGTAGCCTGACAAATGGTTCGGTCCGATTTTGGTGCCCATTTAGGTACCAAACAGACCCCATACATTGATTTGAGATATTGATAAGGTCAATACCAGTCCATTCAATGCTAGGCATAATGAGTATAAGGTCCTCAAAAAATTTCTTTTCGTCCTATGAACTTTAAGGTGTATGAAGTTTCATATTTTCTTTTTTAAGCCGAACGATAGAGACTTCATTTAACTTAGGTTGATCTAGGCCAGAGGCAGACCTACGTCAAGATAACCCCACCTTTGAAACACTTTGGTAGTGCTCCTGGATCAGAATCCCAAATAATGAATCAGAGCACATGGAGCCATCTCCTTAAATCTTATTTTTAAAAATATGGCAGACTAACTGATATTTCTATCAGTTAATGAAAGAGCCCAAGGCAAAAAAAATGCATGTTGGGTCTTTGAAACAGTTCCGATCATTTTGATAATAAAAAGTTTGATCTGTTTTACCGAGAAGGTCTACGGTTCGAGTCCGTATAGCCCTAGAGCCCTAGAAAATGAAAATTCAAAATAGAAAATTGTATAATTTTCATTTCTTCATTATTGTTTGTTGCTTGTAACTGACCGCTTGGGTTGGTTCATCGAAACCCAAATTATTCCTATAAACTCACTCACGGGAATCGTTTAAAGCAGAACAGAAAACGGAAAGAAAAAGGGATCGAATCGATATTTATCCAATCGTGGATAAACAAACCAACCTTTCGTCATTAATCTTCGGAGGTAAATTCCATATGAATTTTCCTGTCCACAATCAAGGGGTTAAGTTAGTGATACTCCTTTTGTTTGGTATACCTAATCCTAATAAATTTAGGAAGTCAAAATCATGACACGAAACCAGTTAAAAACTTAAAAGAGTAATTCAAATAGATCTAGGGAATGACCTGCTGTATTTGTGGACAAGCCAAAGTTTGTTGACAAACGAATCTCTTTGGTAAGTTTCATTGTCAACAATGACAAATAGACTTTTTCTTCGTATACCTTACCTAGATCTATCGAAGCACAAAGGGGATGGTCTTCTTTTTCTTGTATTCAATCAAGAGAAACCCCTCTAATAAAATAAAAGGAATATACCAACACTAAGATATTAGAAATAAAAAAACCTATCCATTCTCTTACATTTGAATACTTGTTCTATTCTAAATCACTAAGAAAAAAACGACAAACTCCGGATTCTATTCCTAAAAAAAAAATAGAAATCTCTAAAGAATTTAGAATAATATATATAATTAAAAAAAGAATAAGTTAGAAATTCTAAACACAAAATAAGAATTCTATTTTCTTTTTATTTGGAACTAGGTTTCTTTAGCAAGAATCCTAGGTGAAAACAAGAGAATTTGTATAAAAGTAATAGTTAGA